GACGGACTGTAAATTCGTTGGCAATATGCCTACGCTGGTTCAAATCCAGCTCGGCCCAATAATTCGCTGATCCACCATGAGATGGTATAACCCATTTGTCCTCCAGAAATGCCTGATACGGAGGAATAAAAAAAAGAGTCAACTTTTCTGCTATATCCCTACCTCTATTTATTTGCTTATTTGTTCCCACAAATTCTGATCTTGCTAATGATTTAGATTCATATCAGGATCTGTAAGTATAAAATATAAGGAAAAAGAGTAAAGAAAAAAAAAAAGACTCTTTTTTTATCATTGAAAGATTGATTATCAATCGATTTGGCAATAACGAAAGGATTACTAGTAATCCGTGTCGCTCTCACTAAAGTGCATATCCATGTGGATATCAATATATCAATCACTCGCGTCTCTGTTACAACACGGCGATTCTAAATCGAAATGGTTTGAATGAAATCATAAAAATATGTATGCTGTATACCTTATGGGATTGTAGTTCAATTGGTCAGAGCACCGCCCTGTCAAGGCGGAAGCTTCGGGTTCGAGCCCCGTCAGTCCCGACGGATCCAATAAATACATCAATTCATCTCTCCTTTTTCTGTGAAAAGGGGGACAAGGAGCAGAATTTTATTCCCAACGGGGGATCCTTATTTCTTTTTTTTTTTTCCTTTTTCGTTTCGCATTTCTCATCAAACAAATATGGGAATTTTCATTACTTCAACTAGTACCGATTGAGGGGAGAGAGACATATGTGGATTAGTACAATTGTTTGTAGCGTCATATTCCGGATTCCAAGAGATACCGTACTGGGTCTGGTTTTTCGATTGCCCCCGATCCATGTAATGGAATAGAGTACCATATGTTTCTTGGGAGCACATACACAAATGGAATTTGGTTCTTGTACGATACAAAATGGATTTAACATAGTTGCCCTGCTAGAATGCTCTTTTCAGATTAAACCTATCTCCTTTTCTGGTTCCGATTTTGTGTAACCTCAATTACTAATTTGAATTTGAAACAATCTATCTCATTCAAATTGCACACTGAACTTTTGATATATGCGTCCCGGTACTAATCCAAGTAAAGAGGATATTAATAAAAGAAAGATCAAACAAGGATCCCACCCCTCTTAGCGAGAGAATTAAGAATCTTTTTTTCCTTCCTATTTTAAGGTTTGAAGGGGCCCATCGAAGAAAGAACAAACCCGAAAATAGTAAATTTGATGGAATAGTAGATCTTCTATACCGGGACTCATCTTTATCACACTTCTTTGTCTTCCAAGAAAATTAGATCATTAAAAAACGGGGTTTAGAACTTAACTCCTTCCTTTTTTCCATTTCACTTCTATTGTTTGTTTGGGTTTGTGACCAATGGAAGTGGAAAAGTGGTCAGATGAGACTTCATCAGATGATTGTACAAGGAAGACTGTAGGGTATAGAAAAGAACGAAAGAATGGAAAAGAATGATAAATAAAGGAATTTTTGATTGGCTCAGGAATCCCATTTTGGATTCAGTATGGATAAAAGATCTTCCTATGTTATACTATTCAATTCTCGACGATGAATCGATTTGATAGCTCAGATATTGTTATTCATGATATTGATCCGATTCAATATCATCGAGATGTAATTCATCCCATTGAATTTTCAGGCGAAAGATTTATCATCTCTATGGGATTAAATCCCGAGTTATTGCGAAGTAAAAAAAAAACACGATGAGATTATGGAAGTAAATATTCTTGCATTTATTGCTACTGCACTGTTCATTCTAGTTCCTACTGCTTTTTTACTTATCATCTACGTAAAAACAGTTAGTCAAAATGATTAGTTTGAATGAAACTTGACTTCTTAGTTCTTATCAATGATTGAAGAAAAAAAATGAAAAGCATTCCAATTTCGCGTCTTAAATGAAATGAGCGAATTAGAATCAGCAGTATTCTATGAGATCCGATAGTATGGTAGAAAGATTCATATATTTCTTTCTACCATACTATCTATTAGTGTTATTGTAGTGTATAAAGTTTTACTGTATAAAGATAGAGGCTTAATATAGATCAATCTACAATATGTATCTTCATATCTAGATATCAATTACATATATGTAATGTATATAGGACCCCAATTCTATTTCTTTGCTACATCTATTTGATTTGTATTGATTCCGATCAATCTGAAATAATCGAAAGGCAACTCTTACGGCTCTAATTCCTAGATTGATTATTATTTCCAATATGAATTTAGGTATCCATCGAAAGAATCAAATCAATGAAGGAAAAATGGTATTGGCATATATCAATAAAAGAAAACCAAGTAATCTTTTTTTTAGCATTCCGAAGAAGTAATTGATTGGGCCGTTGACAGATGATCCAAGGAGTTCTATGGGAACTTCTTCGGATTTCGAAAAATAGTAGTAAACCCCACCTATTTTTAACGCTTGAACCATGATATGAGAAGATATTTTTCTTTAAATAGTTAAAAACGCTTTGCCGAACGATCTATAAAACAAT